TACAGCAGCTTGCCAAACAAAAGCTAAGAGAAAAAAAAGCACAGGTATGACTGGCATAACATCTACGATTGGATTCAAAAAAGCATAGGCTTCGGGCAATTTGCCGAAGAAAAAACTACTCGAATAAGGGGCAGAATTAATACAGATACAGATCAAACTAACGATATTAAGCATAACAGACGTTTTGTTCTTGGAGATAATTGCATTTTAATTGAATTTTTGATATAAGTAAAAAGTAAGGTAGACAAAAAATCCTTCTTTTTCTTTGTACCCACTCAATCAAAAACCCTCCAATTCTCAAAGGAGAATAGAAGAAATGATACTTTCATACAATATCTTAATTGAATTCTATGTAATGATCAATAAATTTTGTTGAATTCTATATCTATATATGATCTATATAGATATAGATCAAAATGCGAATATCAATATATTCTATACATATAGAGATTTTGGGCTGGAGTTGACAAAAAATTAATACCAATATTATTTTTCTTGGTGTAGATTTGAAATTGAAATGGGGCGTAGCCAAGGGGTAAGGCAACGGGTTTTGGTCCCGCTATTCGGAGGTTCGAATCCTTCCGTCCCAGCGTAGATGCTTTTTTTTATGCTCCATTCTTTTCTTAGAAAGAAGTAAGGGAAAGAGTTAATCCATATTAATTTCCAAATTCATTTAAATACCATAAAATGAAGCCAATGTTTTTTCGTTGAATCGCATTTTTTATTAGATATTTCGTGTTTGACTCTAATGATAAATTGGAAATCTATGTAACGATTGAGGTAGAGGGGATTTATCTTCTCCCTTTGATTTTATTTACTTTATGACAAGAAGTGATTGTTGAAAGATTACTCAATCCCATGTTAAAGAAAATATATATCATTGAATCGTTTAAAATAAGCGAAATGTTTCGCTTATACGGCCTCTATCGTTCTAGTTCAATGACAAGAAATTTTTGTTTTTTATGAAAACCTTTTGTGATCCCTTAAATTAGAATTATTTATACTGAAATTATTTCAATTCTATATTATATATTGTTAGAATATATATAACAGTGACAACCCCTCAGCCTATCTGATAGAGGGGAAAATTCCTCCTATATATCTTATGAAAAAAATTTGATTTCTTTCTCCTTTTCTTTGGTCTCTTTATCTATTTTAAATTAAAAAAGCAAGTAAAAAAGAAAGACCTATCCTCCTATAAGATCAAAGGTGATCCTTATCATCCAGTTTTTGTCAAATTAAATCAAATGAAATAATGATGTCCAAATCGGAAACTTTTTCGATTTCAATTAGAAATCGTTTTTATTTAAAATTTATTTTGAATGATTCCTTGTAAGTAGAATCAAACTTTTTTGTACTCAATAAAGTAGGAAATATAACGTAGCAAATTGTTTTATCAATCCTATTGAGTTACTTGAAGATGCAGATTCAACAAGTGAGTTGTTTCTATATTTCATTCTATTACCTATATATTCTTAATGGGTGTTAAAGATGCTGTGTTGCTAAGACTTTTTCAGAAAAATAGTTTCACATATCATAATCATATATGGAAGAAAAGGTCTAGATTACAATTACAATGTCTATGGACAACCGAAGCAATGACTATTCATGATTCCATGATTGAATCAATTTCATACCGGTTCCAAATTCGAGGAATATTATGGTAAAACTTCGTTTGAAACGATGTGGTAGAAAGCAACGTGCGACTTGAAGGACAGAATCTATTGTGGATTTTTACATTCACCATTTTCGATTTATCTAGAAACGAGGGTGCTCTTGGCTCGACATTGTTTGTTCTGTTACACTTGAATCCTTCGTTTTTGTTGGGTTCTAAATAGTCCACGACGGAGCTCGAGTAGAAAGGATTAATTCATTTCTTGGGGGCAAGAATCTAAGGTTAAATGCCAATCAATCCATTGGAACAACTTCGTAAATATATCTTCCATATATAGAAATCGAAAGGATCCAATTCGAGCAAGTTTCTAATTCACAATTCAAAAGCAAAACTTGTTGGAATTGATCAAACCCTTTCGATTCATTCAAAGTGTATCACGCGGGAATCAACTGGCCATGGGATTCTTTGATAGAAAGAAATCAAAAAGGGGTATGTTGCTGCCATTTTGAAAGGATTAAGAAGCACCGAAGTAATGTCTAAACCCAATGATTAAAAATAAGGATAAAGGATCTAAAAACAAGGAAGCACCCTTTTTGAATTTGATTGATAATCTGAATAACTGGATCCGACTAAAGAATTCAAATAGAATTTTAAAGGAGAGAAACAAAAGGGGGGTAAAGACCACTCAATAAATGAAAATTGACTAAAGATTTTTCCTTTGCGTGATTTGAGAGTTATACAACTTGAGTTATGAGTATGGATGGTTTCTTTTGATTTTCAGGAAAAAAAGTCTGAAATCGTAGTCTAATTGATTTTATAGGCCCATTTGGCATTTAAGTCATTAGAATTGTATACATAGACAAAACCTAGCATCAAATCATTTTT